GCTTTTTACTCCAATTTTCATATTTCGTGTTCGAAAAGGTAGTTGAAACAATTCCAAGAATTTAGTATTCAAGTTAATGATGCATTAACTTAATTCGATTCATTCAACCCTTTGTATTGAATAGTTACAAAAGTTTTTTTTTTTCAAATTTTAAAATAAAAAAATATTTCATTTTTAGCGTATTGAATATTAAAGATTATAATGATAAAGTAAAAGCGGGTAGCGGGAATCGAACCCGCATCGTTAGCTTGGAAGGCTAGGGGTTATAGTCGACGTTGATTCATCATTTTTAACGTCTCTAATTCAAAACTGAACGTGAAACTTTGGTTTCATTCAGCTCCTTTATGGAAGATGTATAAATTCCCATATTTAGACATGAACGAAATAAAAAATCTGACCCATAACGTCTATGTCAGCTTTTATGTCTGAATATATTTAGAACAACTCGCTTTCTAGACGATCCCTATAGAAAGATATTCTAACAATCTTTCTAGTTACTTCGTTCTTAAATTCTATTTGAAAGATCTTTAGGAAAAGCATTTTGTTTCCACCGAGCTAAAACAATTTATCGATCGATGCCTTTAGTAAACCAAAGACATTGTTTAATAGCTGTTTTGCTTCAATTTCCCCTATCGAAATGAAAAGTTGAAGATTTAGTTACGATTAGAAATAAACTTTTTATCTTTATCCATAGATCCTTTACTTATACTCATTCAATTGGAAGTATTGATCCAATAAAAAAAAAATTATGTTTCGTAATTTCATAATCCAACTTTTCAATTTTAAATTGATTCTTGGATACAAATCACGAGAATGTATATTCTTCCTCGAATTTTTCATTGAGAGGTAAAGGATTCAATCCTTTTAAGAACTAAAGTTTTTGCTCGGAATAAATATTAATTAAACCGAAAGACCCTTTAACTATATAAAGGGTTATAGAACGAATCACACTTTTACCACTAAACTATACCCGCTACAATAAGATTATTGTATAGAAATGCGCCTTTTGTCGACCCTAATCAAAAAACAAAAGATCAGAAAAGAATCAGGAAAACTAGAGTGTTTACCCTTTTGTATCAGAGGACCTAATGAGATTCGGAAAGGGGGATTTTTTTCTTTTAATAACTAAATAACAAGTGCTTTTTCGTCCGGGGTTTTTGTCTTGAATTTAAGCCATAACACAAAAGTATATTCGGGCAAGAAACGCAAGTTCCCCCTTTTTTTTTTTTCTTATTTAAACCGGAATAAAAAGAAAAAGACTAACTAAGATAAGAAAGAAATGGCACTTTAGATTCTATACCATTTGATGGTATATCATAATCATAGAAATTGAAAAAGTTATTTTTGTCGCAATAACAAGCAAATTTTTTGATTTCTTTATTTTTTAAAATTTTAAAAATCTTTTTTATTTAGAATTTGTTGAAACAAAAGGCCGGGCCCGGCTAAGTACTGACCAGGCCGGGCCGTGGAACTAAACAGTCCCTTCGGACAAAATCACGAAATAAAAAAATAAGAGTATATACTATGACGGGCATTTTCAAGCCTTATTTTTTATAATGTAACATAGTATTATCCCCTTTCAATTGGGAGGAGAGATGGCTGAGTGGACTAAAGCGTCGGATTGCTAATCCGTTGTACGAGTTTTTCGTACCGAGGGTTCGAATCCCTCTCTTTCCGTTTTCGTTGATGGCTTGTTATTTTCTTTCGAACTTATCGCAAGCTCTTTTTTTTTTACTAGTTCAAAATTAATAATTAAACAAGTGGAATAGATAAAATCTTACTATAAAAGTTTTACAGTTTTAAAGCAAAGCAAATAAACTCTTATTTTTTAGTCTTCACGTCCGGGATTACGTCCTGGATCATTAGACAGGAATCCGAAGATAAAGAGAGAAACAAAGAATATCACTACCGTGTAAACAAATAGTTTGAGGGTAAGCATTACACAATCTCCAAGATTTTTTTAGGAAAAAAGAGAATAGATTCTCTACTTTATATACCACATATACCACATACTCTATTTTTTTTTTACAAGAAATAAAGTGGGGTGATCCGAATTTGTCGCGGTTGTACAATAATTTCAATATTTGAATTGAGAGTGTAAGACTTATCTGATCTTATCAATGCGAAGGATTTTTTTTTCGAATAAATCATGGATTTGTCTGGGATTTTATTAAAAATATCATCGAAAACTTACAGCAGCTTGCCAAACAAAGGCTAAGAGAAAAAAGAACAGGGGTATTACTGGCATAATATCTACAATTGGATTCAAAAAAGCGTAAGCTTCGGGCAATTTGGCGACGAAAAAACTACTGGAATAAAGAACAGAATTAAGGTATATACAGATCAAACTAAAAATATTAAGCATAACAAACATTTTTTTTTTTTGGGGGGGGGGGTAATTGTATTTATTTTGATTGAGTTGTTAATAAATTTAATTGAGTTTATTCTAGATATGTTATTATTGATATAAGAAAAAAAATGAATTAAAAATAAAATTAAGTAAAGATCAAAAAATTTTCTTTTATTTGAACTCACCCAATCAAAAATCAATCCTTCTATATCTCAAATAAAAAGAGAATAGAATAAATCATACTTTCGTACAATATCTTAATTGAATTATATGTAATGATCAATAAATTCAGTTTAATTCTATGTCTACATGTCTAGTTTATATGTATAAAAATTCTAGTAATCCATTTTATTTTATAAATAAAAGATATTTTAACAGAAGTTGACGAATAACCCGTACCATTATTAGTGTTTAATATTAGTGTTTATTTATTAGTATCGAATAGAAATAAATGGGGCGTGGCCAAGTGGTAAGGCAACGGGTTTTGGTCCCGCTATTCGGAGGTTCGAATCCTTCCGTCCCAGAGCATACCCTGTATATAATAATATATCTATATTATATAATTATTTTTTTTTTTCTATATCATATAAAAATATATATAAAATAGAAAAGATTGCCTTTTACAACAGCCTTCTGGATTAAGAATTAATATTAAGAGTAGGGTATTGGGATAGAATTTGATTATTATTTTTTGTGCGGGGGGTTCACAACTTTAATTGAGTTCAAATAAACGCATCTGAATATGAAATAAGAAATTGAATTCATTTGCGAGTCGTTAAGTTAAATAGTAATGATTTCACAGTCTAAATAGGAAAAAAATAACAACATAAAATTTCAATCTTCTCTTCCATCAGTGTTTTTTTATCTCTTTTTTTTAATCCGGGATTGTTTAATCCAATATTTTTTTCCTCTCTCTTACTGATGATAAAATGATAATATGAGAAAATGATAATAAAAAAACGAAAAGTCCTTGCCGGAAAACTTTTTGCTTTTCAAAATGCAAATAATTATATAGGATGATAGATTTTTCAATCAATTAAATCTTTGGAACGAACCCTTAGGAGTTCTTGGTACTTGAAGAAATGTGAAATTGTTGAATTTATTCTATCACTATTATCTTACTTGAAGATACAGATTCAAAATAACTTGTTTCTTCGTTTATATTTAATTTTTTTATTCGTGTTATATTTATTCGTGTTATATTAGTTATAATTTAGTTAACTAATTTAATTTTATTTTTACAATAATAGAAAACTAATTTAAACTTTACAATGATTAAGAAAATAGAATTTTCAATATTAAATTCTATTAATCTCTATTAATCTAAAAAAATAGGGTTAAATTCATTTATTCTTGCTGATACTCTCTGTTTTTCATATAGAAAAAAAGGTATAGATTACTATAGTACCAACCGAACCAATGATTATTCACGATTCCATAATTGAATCAATTACATAATTACATATGGGTTCCAAACTGAAGGAATGTTATGGTAAAACTTCGTTTAAAACGATGTGGTAGAAAGCAACGTGCGACTTGAAGGACATGATCCGCTGTGGAGTCTTACATCCACCATTTTTTTATATATATTATAGGAATTATATATAGGAATGAAAGTGCTCTTGACTCGACATCATTTGTTCTATTCTGTTGTAACCCACCTCCCTTCTTTGTAGGGGCGATGATATAATTATAATATAGTATAGGATGGAGCTCGAGTAGAAAGTATTTTTTTTTCAGGGGCAAGAATCTAGGGTTAGTATCAATCAACAAATTGGAACAACTTCGTAAATATATTTTCGATACATAAACTTAAAGGGGCCTATTCGAGAAAATTTCCAATTCCAAAGGAAGGTTTGTTCAAATCGGTAAAACGTTTTCGATCAAATCAAAAGGAAAGTGTATTACGCAGGAATCCAACATTTGTATGATTCTTTAACAGAAGGAAATCGCAAAAAATGGTATGTTGCTGCCATTTTGAAAGGATTTAAAGATCACCGAAGTAATGTCTAAACCTAAAGATTCAAGGCAAAGATTCTGGAACAAGGAAATACCGTTTTCAATTGTCTTAACAACTAGATCAGACTGAAAAATCAAAATGTCTTCTAACGAAGACAATTAAAGGGTTAGAGACCGCTCAATAGATGAAATATCTAAAAGGTTGTTCTTTTGAGTTATTTCAGAGTTAGACAACTTGAGTTATGAGGGTGCAAATACGATTAATTTTCTTTTTGTTGGGTAAGAATAAGAAAAAAAGTACTAAAATAAATAGTCTAATTAATTTGATAATTAGTCTAATTAATTTGATAATTTTATGGATATATTTGATATTGTAATTTTATACATAGACATAATTTCGAATTTTCTTGAGCCGTACGAGGGGAAAACCTCTTATACGTTTCTAGGGGGGGGTATTGTTCATCTATCCCAATGAGCCATTTATCGAATAGTTGCAATTGATGTTCGAGCCCGACGAGAGGGAAGAGATCTGCGAAAAGTGGGTTTTTATGATCCGATAAAGAATCAAATTTATTTAAATGTTCCCGCTATTCTACACTTCCTTGAAAAAGGCGCTCAACCTACGGGAACTGTTCATGATATTTCAAAAAGGGCGGGAGTTTTTACGGAACTTCACCTTAATCAACAAACAAAATTCAATTAATGAAATAAAATTGAAATATAAAAAAACAAAGGACTAACCCGGTTTATTTTAGTTATTGAATAAACCTCGTTTTTTCTACTTCCCCGCCGTCTTCCTTAATTAAATCTTCCATTTATATTAGATATAGTGCCAATCCAACACAAGTCTTTCAGTTTTTTATATTTCAATTTTAATAATTTGAATTTTATTAATTTGAATTGATTGAAATCGGAATTATTATTGTTAGTTCGATTTAGAATTTGTTTTATCTTTTGTATGCTTATGTATGCTTATGCTTTTTCAATATTGACAACAGTCTATCAAATAAATATAATCCGATCGTGGATAAATGTTTTACCCCTGCTCCATAGATTTTATTTCATTCAAATAATAATTTCTTAGATTTTCTGCCATACAAGAAGTCTTTTGTGATTAAGATTTAAATTAATCAAATTCGATATCCACTAATTTATATACTAATTAATGGATAATATAAGAGAATAGAGACGGGAGGCGGTCTATAAATATTTGAAAATCTTTGACTTTATCTTTATTTTATCTTTATATTTGAGAATTATTTGTATTTTTGTCGGATTTTTTCATTTTTATTATGTTCATAGGGAGTTAGAGTTTTTTTCATTGTTTTTTTGTGCCCTTCAATTTCGTTATTTATTCGGATTCTGATTGTATCTATACATTCTAATTTGTTTATTTGGGTTGCTAACTCAACGGTAGAGTACTCGGCTTTTAAGTGCGACTAGCATCTTTTACACATTTGTATGAAGAAAAAGATTCGTCCATACCATTGGTAGAGTTTGTAAGACCACGACTGATCCTGAAAGGAATGAATGGAAAAAGCAGCATGTCGTAGTAATGGATAATTATGAGAATATTTCATTCTTACTAAATCTAACTAGGTCCAAAATATTATTTAAATTGTTTAAATTCAATAAAAAAAAAAAGAATTTTTTTTTGGGGGGGTCGAGTGAATAAATGGGTAGAGCCTTACTAGAGGGTCCAATTCTAGGGAAATAAAAAGTAACGAGCTTCTATTCTTAATTTTTGAATGATTACCCCATCTAATTAGACGTTAAAAATATATTAGTGCCTAATGCGGGAAAGCTTTTCCGATGAGTGGATTAGAAATTTCTTATGAGCCCTAACTATTAGCTATTCCCTTTTATGGGGGAGAGATAAATGTGTATAAAGAAGGTAGTATATTGATAAAGAATTTTTTTTTTCAAAATCAAAAGAGCGATTGGATTGATAAAATAAAGGGCTTCTACTTATCTTGGTATCCTATAAATGAACAAAAAAAATCGATTATATGGAAAGGGAGGTTCTAGAGAGTCCGTTGATGAGTTTGACTTGTTTCCGAGGTATCTAGTTTTTCTTAGTGTAAATACCTTGTTTTAACTGTATCGTACTATGTATCATTTGATAACCCAATAAATCATTTATTTCTTTTTTGATTCAAATTGAATTTTAAATGGAAGAATTTCAAGGATATTTCGAATTATATAGATCTCCGCAATACGACTTCCTATACCCACTTATCTTTCGGGAGTATATTTATGCCCTTGCTCATAATCGTGGTTTAAATGGATCCATTTTATTTGATAATGTAGGTTATGACAAGAAATCTAGTTTACTAATTATAAAACGTTTAATTAGTCGAATGTATCAACAGAATCATTTTCTTATTTCTGTTAATGATTCGAATCAAAATAAACTTTTGGGGTACAACAAAAATTTGTATTCTCAAATGATATCGGAAGGATTTGCAGTCATTGTGGAAATTCCGTTTTCCCTACGATTAGCATCTTCCTTAGAGGAGACAGAAATTATAAAATCTTATAATTTACGATCAATTCATTCAATATTTCCTTTTTTAGAGGACAAATTTCCACATTCAAATTATGCATTAGATGTACTAATACCCTACCCCATCCATCTGGAAATTTTGGTTCAAACCCTTCGCTACTCCGTGAAAGATCCCTCTTCTTTGCATTTATTACGGCTCTTTCTTCACGAGTATTATAGTTGGAATACTCTTATTACTTCCCCCAAATACACTTTTGCAAAAAGTAATCAAAGATTATTCTTGCTCCTATATAATTCTTATGTATATGAATATGAATCCATTTTACTTTTTCTCCGTAACCAATCTAATCATTTACGATTAACCTCTTCTGGAATCTTTTTTGAGCGAATACGTTTTTATGAAAAAATAAATTATCCTGTCGAAGAAGTTTTTTTTCCGGCTACCTTATGGTTCTTCAAGGATCCTTTTATACAGTATGTTAGCTATCAAGGAAAATCGATTCTGGCATCAAAAGATACTCCTCTTCTGATGAATAAGTGGAAATATTATCTTGCCAATTTTTGGCAATGTCATTTTTATGTATGGTCTCAACCAGGAAGAATCCACCTAAACCAATTATACAAGCATTCCTTTGATTTTTTGGGTTATCTTTCAAACATACGGCCCAATATTTCAGTAGTACGG